TACAATAAAAGAATATTCAAAATTGTCTTGGATTAACACTAGATATCTAATCTACATAAATAGAAAAAGTCTCAATGGAAGAATTGAAAAACAATATAAGATATTTGGGCCTATTCGGTCTATAATGTATTGCATCAATTTAAGTGGAATAAGCAAAGAGGATTCCTTTAATCGAGTTCCAACGAAAACCACACAATTGGCGGAAATGTCCGAGTTTTCTATTTATAAGAAAAATAAACTAAAGTTTTGTCGTTCTAGAACGACAGATTCAACGTAAACAAATGAAAAATAGATACAAATACAGCAGAAATACCAAGGGGGGAAACAAGTAGACAAAAATTATACAAAGTTATATACAAGTTGCTACCCCCCCCCCCCTTGGTATTTTTTAATGGAATTTCAGTTAATTAGACGGAAGTTCCTTAAAAATTTCCGCTTTGGTTAAAAGATTCTGAACAGTTCCTGTGGGTTGAGCACCTTTCTCAAGGAAATATAGAATAAGAGGAACATTTAAATAAGTTTGATTCTTCATTGGATTATAAAAGCCAACCTTTCTAAGATCTTTTCCTTCTCTTCGAGATCGAACATCAATTGCAACAATTCGATAGACGGCTCATTGGGATAGATGTAGGTGAACAAGACCCCCCCCCCCTAGAAACGTATACGAAGTTTTCTCCTCGTACGGCTCGAGAAAAAATGATTTGATTCGAAGTTTTATCTATGTGTGCAATTCTAATAAATTAAATGAGAAATAGACATTCCGTTTTTTTCTTACTGGAAAATAAATCATTCGTACTCATAACTCAAGTTGGGTAACTCTCAACTAGCTCAAAGGAAAAATCTTTAGTCAATTTCATTTCTTGAGTGGTCTTTACCCCGCTTTCTGTGTCTCGTTTAAAATTCTATTTGACTTATTTTTTAGTCTGATCCAGTTATTGAGACTATCGAGACAATTTAAAAGGTCTTTCCTTGTTCTTAGATCCTTTATCCTTATTTTAAATCATTGGGTTTAGACATTACTTCGGCACTTATTAATCCTTCCAAAATGGCAGCAACATACCTTTTTTTTTATTTCTTTGTAGCAAAGATTCCTATGGACAATTGATTCCCGCATGATACACTTTGAATCAAAAAAGTTTCATCAATCCAAACAAGTTTTGCTTTTGTTTTGAATTGTAAACTTTCTCCATATGGAAGATACATTTACGAAGTTGTTCCAATTGATTGATTGGCATTAACCCTAGATCCTTGCCCCGGAGAAATGAATTAATCCTTTCTACTCGAGCTCCACCGTGGACTATTTATAACCCAACAAAAACCAAAGGTTTCAGGTATAACAGACCGAACAATGTCGAGTGAAGAGCACCCTCATTTCTAGATAAATTGAAAATGGTGGATGGAAAAATCCACAACGGATCGTGTCCTTCAAGTCGCACGTTGCTTTCTACCACATCGTTTCAAACGAAGTTTTAACATAACATTCCTCGAATTTGGAACCGGTATGGAATTGATTCAATTATGGAATCGTGAATAGTCATTGGTTCAGCTGTACATAGACATCGCAATCTAGACTCTTGCTTCTATATATAATTAGAATATGCGGAAGGATTTTTCTGAAGAAGTCTTAGCAAGACGGCATTTGTAACATACATAAAAAATATTAACTAGATTAAATACCTAGTTGAGTTACAAAGATTCCAGATTTCACTTACAAGGAATCATGAAAAATTTTTTTTTTTTTTAAACATTTCTAATTGAAATTGAAAAAGCTTTCTTATCGTTTTTTAATTTGATTGAATTTGAATAAAATTAGACAATAAAAGATCTTCGTAGGATTTCTTTTTGAATGGACTCAGCACTGATTGAATTGTAAATAGATAAAAAAAAAAGAAAGAAATGCAATTTTTTACTAGAGACAAACACGAAATACCTAACTAAAGGAAGCTTAACAAAGTAAAAAAAGGGTTCCATAATACATTTATATATGATCCTCGAACTTGATCATTTGTTAATGAGATTCGAAGAGACACAGATATTGAAATTAATATGGATTAACCCTTCCCTACTTCTTTCTAGGGCAATAGTGAATAGTGTAGGATAAAAAAATGCATATACGCTGGGACGGAAGGATTCGAACCTCCGAATAGCGGGACCAAAACCCGTTGCCTTGCCGCTTGGCCACGCCCCATTTCAATTTATAATCTAAAATACTCATTAATAATATTGGTATTGGTTCTTTGTCAACCCCAGCCAAAATATCTAACTATCTATAGAAGAAATTGGTACTAGGATTTTTATAAATATAGATAATAATATAGATATAGAATTCAACTCAATTTATTGATCATTACATAGAATTGAATTAAGATATTGTATGAAAGTATGATTTCTTCAATTCTCCTTTGAGAATTGAAGGATTTTTGATTGGGTGGGTTCAAAGAAAAAAGGAGTTTACCTTGCGTACTTTCTTCCCCTTTCGGTATATCAAAAACTCAATCAA